GGACAAATTGGCGTATTACCAAATCACGCTCCTATTGCCACAGCAGTAGATATAGGTATTTTGAGAATACGCCTTAACGACCAATGGCTAACGATGGCTCTGATGGGCGGTTTTGCTAGAATAGGTAATAATGAGATCACTGTTTTAGTAAATGATGCAGAGAAAAGTGGTGACATTGATCCACAAGAAGCTCAGCAAACTCTTGAAATAGCGGAAACTGCTTTGAGAAAAGCTGAAGGAAAGAGACAAACAATTGAGGCAAATCTAGCTCTGCGACGGGCTAGGACCCGGGTAGAGGCTATCAATGCGATTTCATAACGAGTGGGTGCGTGCGTCCGAATAATCATCGATTTATACACCCTATATTTAATTTATTTGGGTGTTTGACTTGATTCTGTCGAGTAAATAAAATCAAGCACAATCAGATTTTGATGCAACGAAAAAGAAATAGAAAAGATACAAAATAAATATCATTAAAAGAAAATGGGTATAAAAACTTATTAGATACCACGGACCGCGGTATCTAATAAGTTCTACCTACTATTGGATTTGAACCAATGACTCCCGCCGTATGAAAGCAATACTCTAACCGCTGAGTTAAGTAGGTCATTTATCTTCACAAAGAAAACCAAAAAGGACTCATCCCATCGATGGATTATAAATATCATATTACTTAGAAGCAATACCGATCAATATGATCTTGGATCATGGAATAGTGATCTTGAGAAGATTCATGAGAATATTCATCTTGACAAGAAATTATCTACATAATAAAATATAAATATATATTACAAGCACTAAGGGCTATAGCTCAGTTGGTAGAGCACCTCGTTTACACGCGCGCCGATGTTTTTCAGGGGAGTCCATCATGGAATCAAAAAAATTGATCTTATTGACAAATCGATGTCTTACTCCATAACTTTGAGGGAAGAAGAGAACAATAGCCTGACAAGGGTTCGGTCCGTTTAGGTGCCCAGTTAGGTGCCAAACAGACCCCATCATTGATTTGATATATTGATAAGGTGAATATCCAGTCTATTCAATGCTAGGCTGAGCATAAGGGCCTCAAAAAAATCTCTTTTCGTCCTATGAACTTTAAGGTGTATGAAGTTTCATATTTGATTTTTAAGTAGAGCGATAGAGACTTCATTTCACTTAGGTTAATCTAGGCCATAGGCAGACCTACGTCAAGATAACCCCCCTTGAAAAACTTTGGTAGTGTTCCTGAATCTGAATCCACATAATGACTCAGAGCACATGGAGCCATCTCCTTATTTTTCGGTGAAAAATAAAAATGGCGGACTAGCTGATATTTATATCAGTTAATGAAAGAGCCCAATGCACAAAAAATGCATGTTGGGTCTTTGAAACAGTTCAGATCATTTTGATAATAATAAGTTTGATCTGTTTTACCGAGAAAGTCTACGGTTCGAGTCCGTATAGCCCTAGAGTCCTATAAAATAAAAATGAATAAAAAATGAATATTAAAATACAAAAAATTGTATTATTTTTCATTTGAATTTCCTCGTTATTGTTTTAACTGACTGATTGCTTCATCAAAAGATAATCATTCCTATAAGCCCATTCATGAGGATCATTTAAAGTAGAATATCAAACTAAAAGCAAAAACGCATTTCATTTCAATGGACCCAATCGATCTTTTTCCAGTTGTGGATGAACAAACCCACTTTTGTTCAGTACTCTTCGTAGAAAAATTCATATGGCATTTTCATCGTTTCCTGTCCGAAATCAACCAGTTAATTATACTACCCTTCGTTTGGTATACCCAATTCTATGGAATTTTGTATCATGACCCGAGTCTGGTTAAAAACTCCAACCGAACCCAACCCCAATAAAATCTACCTAACCCAACCCAACCCAATCAAATCTAATACTAATAGTAATTTACGTCGGTATTCCGCGCTATTTGTGCACAATATCCAGTTTGAAAAGCGCATATCTTTGCTAATGCTAAGTTTCATTGTAAACATTGTTAACAACGTAAAATAGGCTTTCCTTCGTATAACTTACTTAGACCTAGTCTTCTCTTTCGATATTCAATGAATAGAAAATCCTCCATTGGGATTGGATTCTAATAAAAGGAATACCAAGACCCATATATTCTAAATCTTGAGATGCAAATTCCTATACATTCTATTACATCTGACTACTTGTTCTATTCTAAACCACTAATAAAATAAAAAAGAGACAAATGGACATATTAATAAAAAAAAAATGAAATATTTAAATATAAATATATTCTATTTATATAAAGATAATCAAATAGAAAGGATCATAGACATCGATTTCAATTTCGATCAATTTATAATAAATAGAATTCAAAATTCGAAATAAAAAAAAGAGAATTCTATTTAGAATCCCTTTTCTTTAGAGAGAATACTCGGTAAGATTTAGATGAAAACAAGAGAATTTGGATAAGAGCAATAGTTAGTTTTAACTATAACTAAAAAAAATAAAAAGATATGTAATAAAAATAGGA